AAGAATTCTAATAATCTAGATTTGTGATGCCCACGTTGTTGTATTAGATACAAAGGTTCTTTCTTGACCTAACTACAACGTGCGGGTTTTATCCTTTATATAGAATATGGAAAGACAAAACGGAAAATCTATAAAGGAAAAGCTAAGAGCAATTTTTAGTTTTAGAATCGAATTGAACCGAAATAAAAATGTGATTTTTTGAGTGATCTGATTGTGCGATACCTTTTTTCGAGGCATTGGAAATAAAATAGTAAAAAAAAAATAAAGTAAAGCAAAAGGTATTTAAAGTATTAAAAAGTAAAGAAAAAAGTATTCTAAGGGCACTCTTTAGTCGAAAATGTATTTGATACAATAAAAAATCAAAATACAAAATCGAAGCGATTCCCCTTTGAAATGAAGTTAGATGACATAGTTTTTATTATTATTTTAATATTAGTTGACTCAAGAGTTGCCCACTCAATCCGTTGATTCGGAATCGTGGGATGGGTCGGTGTAAAAGACGATGAATTGATTTCTTTTTCTATCCCTGTCACTCATTTTTGTTAGTACCTTCTAGAATACTTGAAGAATCAAAAACTTGCAATTGAAGGTATTCTTTCAATTGGTAGGGTATTTTTGCTTATCCTCGTATCGTTCAAAAGTTGAAACTTAGGGAAGTGCTTTATAAACATATGTATAAAAAGAACATATTTCCTTTAGCTCCGTCATGCCTACTATAACTAGTTATTTTGGTTTTCTACTAGCGGCTTTAACTATAACCTCGGCTCTATTTCTTGGTCTGAGTAAGATAGGACTTATTTGAAATTAATTGAATGAATAATTCATAAAAAGAAATCTTTCTGTGGTATTCCACATATTGTCTAGTTCCTTGCCGTACCACGTTAATTCCGAATTATTGGTTATTGAGATTCCTAGGCAAGACGGATTAATATTTAGGGATAGATATTACCCCTCTTTTTAACCTTTCAAAAAAAAAACTAAAATTCAAATGATTGAAGTCTTTCTATTTGGAATCGTCTTAGGTCTAATTCCTATTACTTTGGCTGGATTATTCGTAACCGCATATTTACAATACAGACGTGGTGATCAGTTGGACCTTTGATTAATTAACATCTCTTTTTTTAACTGACCCCCTCCTTTCTTTAATTTAATCCGAGGGGGAGGTCAGGGCAGGGTCAAATTCAGATTGCTGTTCAATGATTTCAGTTCAGCGTGTGTGATTTTCGATCTAAGACTAAGACAACAAGAGCGGAATCACGCTCTGTAGGATTTGAACCTACGACATTGGGTTTTGGAGACCCACGTTCTACCGAACTGAACTAAGAGCGCTTTCTTATCACAACGGAAAAGACTGGAAATAAGTAATAAGTCGATTTTTTTTACCCCAACAATTCTTGTATGTGTATACTATCATATATAATAAAATGGAAGATTTTGTATGTCAAAATTAGAAACCGATCTAAAAAAAAAACGGATCTTGTGTTACTCCTGCTCTGAGCGGTAATTGGTAGGGATGACAGGATTTGAACCCGTGACATTTTGTACCCAAAACAAACGCGCTACCAAGCTGCGCTACATCCCTTTCAATGGGTCTACAGTATCATTGTAAAGAATCCCCGTCTTGTTTTCCACATCCTTATTTTTTTATTCCCTCTATTGATATGCAAAATGGATCTTGCCTTTTCTTGTTTTTGGGCTCATATCATATAACATATAATAATAATAAATTAGTATTTTTCTTGGGAATTCTCAGGCGTAAAGCGGCCCATTTTTCTGCTTTAAGAAAAAAAAAAGAAAATCAAATCTTATCTACCGAATCATTTCGCATTTCAATTTGAATTAAGGATTCCGCGCACAAATACAAGTGGCCTTTAACTACATATACATCTCTTACCATAATATATTCCAATAGGGAATACAAAAACAAAAAAGAAGGAGGATTTTCAATGCGAGATCTAAAAACATATCTTTCCGTGGCACCGGTACTAAGTACTCTCTGGTTCGGGTCTTTAGCAGGGTTATTGATAGAAATCAACCGTTTATTCCCGGACGCATTGACATTTCCTTTTTTTTAATTCTAGTTATTGAACGGGAACGGGGTGAAGAAGATTAGAGCTAGAATCCAATATTTGTGTATTTGTGACTAATCTCTCTTTCCCCTCTTTTATTTATTTTTTTTTACAATTAGATAGATAGAATAAAGGATGAAAGCGAAATCAAAATGTGGCTTCAACTTCAGCGAAACTCGGGTTCAGGCTCCAATTAAATTAATTATCCAGTTAAAAGAAAATAGACAGTGAAAGGAAAACGGAAATGGAAATGTGGCTAGGGTAAGAGTAGCCTACACTACACGATACTTAAATGAAATACTGTACTGTGATTAGCAATATAGTTAGAAATTTTTGTATTACTTATTATTTCCTATATATTTACTATATTGATTGCAATAAAATCTTTATTTCAGAATTGGATTTTGAGTGGTTAACAACTTCTATTTTTTTGTCCCTTGTTTCTTATTCGTTTCGGGTCGGAAAATAGAAAAGTTGGATGAATCAAAAACCCCAAGGAGGTTCATGGCCAAGGGTAAAGATGTCCGAGTAAGGGTTATTTTGGAATGTACTAGTTGTGTTCGAAACGGTGTTAATAAGGAATCAAGGGGTATTTCCAGATATATTACTCAAAAGAATCGACACAATACACCTAGTCGATTGGAATTGAGAAAATTCTGTCCCTATTGTTACAAACATACACTTCATGGGGAGATAAAAAAATAGATAGAGTCGAACCGCGTGCTTGTGTGTCACCCTTGCAAGGAACATGAAAAAATAATCTAGATATATATCTAGATTATTTCATATATTTAAATAGAAACAAATAAATAAATATAGACAAACCAAATCCTCTAATTGATTCTATAAATCATTTTTTTATTTCATCGAAATGGGATTTTAGGGATAAGGAATAAACAAATTATGGATAAAACCAAGCGACTCTTTCTTAAATCCAAGCGATCTTTTCGTAGGCGTTTGCCCCCGATCCAATCGGGGGATCGGATTGATTATAGAAACATGACTTTAATTAGTCGATTTCTTAGTGAACAAGGAAAAATATTATCTAGACGGGTGAATAGATTGACCTTAAAAGAACAACGATTAATTACTATTGCTATAAAACAAGCTCGTATTTTATCTTCGTTACCTTTTATTAATAATGAGAAACAATTTGAAAGAAGTGGGTCAACCACTAGAACTCCAGGTCTTCGAACCAGAAAAAAATAGGCTTACTCTTCAATTAAATCAAAATTCCAATCCGAACTCAAACCCAGATGGACGTTTTGTTCAAAAAATCCGAGAAGCAGTTGTGTCGTAAGAAAAAAAAAGAATTGGGGAAGAAGAATAAAATCAATCTTTTTTTATTGAGCGTGTTCGCTCATTTTGACGACTTTATCATATTATTTCTACTCTACCTTCCCGGAGTTCATTCTCCAGAGAACTCCGTTTAAAAATTCTAATGGATTCCTTCCAATTTCCTTATTTTAAAATCTCATTGGAAATCATATAAAGACAATTCCTATTTGATATAGCTATTTGTGCAAGTATCTTACGATTAAGAACCAACTGCGCCTTATACAGATTGCTTATTAATCTACTATAAATATAGGATACCCTGTTTCCGCGAATTACTGCATTTATTCGAGTGATCCACAAACGACGAAAATCCCTTTTTTTCCTATCTCTATCACGATGAGCCGAAACCAAAGCTCTTATTTTCTGTTGAGTAATTGTTCGACTAAGTCTTGAATGAGCCCCGCGAAAGCTTGATGCAAATAAACGCATTTTTGTTCTACGTCTCCGAGCTATATATCCTCGTCTAATTCTGGTCATTGAATAAATGAAACTTTGATGAATAACTAATCGATTTCCTTTCTTTCAGTTATTCTTTTCCCCTTTCCTAGTCTATTAATAACAAAACGGACTCTTCCAATTTATAAAATCAAAATTCCAATGGCTTTTGCTACTCTAACCTTCCCGACCACGCTTTTACCTTTTTTCGAGGCATTGGAAATAAAATAGTAAAAAAAAATAAAGTAGTAAATAGATAAAGAAATTGTGGGTTCCGTCGTCTCTATGATTACTTCTTAAACGGTGAGGCCCTCTCTATACACCGGAGCCACTTCCTTCATTTAATCAATTCTATTGGTAACTTGTACAGTTACCACTCTCCGGCTCTACCCATGAATTTTCTAGTAATAGGTCTTTCATAACGAGATAGACCTTATACAGTAACGGTATTTTATTATGAAGATTGGTGGGGTAGCTGACCCTCTTAGTCCGTTCTTGCAAGAGTCGAAAGATAATCTTTCCGCTTTTTTTTATAGTATTTCCCCCGCTTAATGGATAACTATTTGTTACCAATGGGGAATTCTTTCTCACCTTAAATTGCAATTTGAGGCGGTTGAATTTGCGCCGGTGGAAACCATAAATTTCATACACAATAGAAAGATATGATAGATATCTTTTTTTTAGCTAGTGAATGCAGTTCTTCTTCTTCCATTCTATCCGATTCACTGGTACTGATCATTGATACTTAAAAAATTGTTTTCTTTCTTTTGTTTTGTCTCAGCCCATGATTGAAACGAGTCGCACATACACCCTTGTACATGTTCCTCGGCGCTGAGGGCATCCCCCAAGAGCGGGGGATTTTGTAAGGTTTCTGATTGGCTGTCTTGGGTTTCTAATAAGTTGTTTAATAGTTGGCATGCTGAATTATCCATTATGGGCTGGTTTAGATCGATCCTAACCGGATGATTATGAATTTCTTCTGTTTAATATTCTATTAAACCCTTAAGGAGGCACTGCTATGTTTTATCCAACCGCTACAAGATCAACAATTCCATGAGCTTGGGCTTCTGTTGCTGACATAAAAGTATCCCTTTCCATGTCTTCGGATACAACCCATAAGGGCTTGCCCGATCTTTGTACATAAACCATTGTAAGGATTTCGCGCAGTTTCAGTAGTTCTTCCGTATCCAGGATAAATTCTCCCGTTTGTGCCCCATAAAAAGCGCCAATAGGTTGATGGATCATGACCCTGATGATATATTATAACCTAAAAAAAAGTTCCTCTATCTCGCACGATTAGGCGAGGAGAAGAGATAAAGAAAAAAATAAAATTGAACAACCGTACGGGCATTTTTTTCGCATTGCATACGGCTCGCCAATGGAATTAATGGAATTTGCTTTTTACCTTTCATCAAACAAGGAGAAAATATGGGGTTCTATTATACCCAGATCGGTAAATGATCCAATTACCACCCTTTTTTTTTAGTTCAAAAATACTATGATGGCTCCGTTGCTTTATATATTTATTTCGTTTGTGATTCAGCAATCCCAAAGTGTCTTTATTTTTTATTTTTTCAAATAAAAAAAATAAAGAAAAAAAATCTTCTTTTTTTTTTATTTTCGTACTCTTTCATACCATAAATATTGTTAATAACCTTCCGGCGTGAAAAAAGTTTGTGACGCCGCAATAGGCCTACGATAGGTAAGATAAACTCGGAATACCCCTCCTTTATCTCATACTACTGCTTCGATACATAATCAAATATTTTGAAAAAAAAAAACACTAACAATTTTCATATCGAATTCGAAGTGCCATGCTATTATTACTTAATCTTAAAAATTCATATGGCGAAGGCATAGTCTTCTTTTTTCTCTCAAATAAAAAACTCATTGGCGCCAAGCGTGAGGGAATGCTAGACGTTTGGTACTTGCTCCTGCGGCCAGGAGGAAAGACCCCATGGAGGCGGCCAATCCCATGCATATTGTCTGTACATCTGGTCGCACAAATTGCATAGTATCATAAATTGCTATTCCGGGTATTACCCATCCGCCAGGAGAGTTGATAAATAAATACAAATCCTTGGTCTCGTTCTCTATACTGAGATATACCATAATACCAATAAGTTGATTCGAGATATCACTCTCAACCATTTGACCTAAAAAAAGTAATCTTTCTCGATAAAGTCGGTTGATTAGGATAAAACTGTATCCCTTCGGAGCCGTACAGGCATCTTTTGATGCATACGGTTCAACAAAACTTGCAAAACAAAAAATCAATGTGTAGCTCCCAGCCCTTTTCCTTTCTTTTTTCCTAGCGGGCTCCTTCTATCGAGGGGTCCTTTCTTCCATTTTTCAAGAACGATGAGTTTAGCCGGTTTTCCTATACCTATAATATTCTAATATAATCTAATATAAAATATAAAAAAGCAATTCACTAAACTTATCGACTTATCGAACTAACTTTTCATTGATGTATTTTTTCATCGCGATCCAATCCAAAAATCACGATGCCATTTTCTTGTTCCTGAATTGAATGGGCTTCTTCAATTTTTTTAGGTTTATGCTCTACTCCGAGTAATGATCCGCCCGATTTTGATTTGCACATATAGGACAAATGACCCCAATACCGCGTCTCTTTTTTGCTATGACTCCCCCCTTTAATTCATTTCTTTCATGTCTTCCGCCCAATATTTGACGTATTCATCATATTTATTATTCCGTTGATTAACAGTTTGAGATCACTCCTATTTCGAATAAAGTTCTAAATGGAATCGTTTATGGTATAAGTAATAATCATAGATATATTACCAATTGGGTTTTGCTAAACGGAGCCTGGATACCTCATTTTATTGGTCCAGCCAAGACGACCATAAAATTGATTTATTGCTATGCTAATATTAAGCTGGATACCTCCTCACGAAATAGATCTAATTGCATTTCACGCTACAAATTTTTGATCATTCAATCAAATTTTTTGGGCGAAACAGAGGATATCTCGATCGGGGGAGAGAATGGGGAAATCCCATATGACCCAATAGATCTGACAAGTCGCACTATATGTCAACCCAAGATGGATGCTTGTCCCCGGGACTTCGATAAGGTACTTTTGGAACACCAATAGGCATAAAATGAAAAGAATTAAGTACTCTAGTTCACTTTGATGTGGAAGCGTAATAATGGGCTTCTTGTCTTAATAATATTGGCCGTTATCTTAGTTTCTACATCGATTGACTAAGTTCATAAAATAAAGGAAAATTCTTACGAATAGGTCTTTTGAATGATGACCAAATATGGATGGATTTGCTCATAGAAAAGGGAATCCGCCCCCATTGCGTATTGGTACTTATCGAGTATAGAATAGATCTGCTTCTCTTTTTTCCTACGAACCGAACTCTTCCCATTATTACTAATAGGATAGAATAAATATTAATCCTTTTTTCGAGATAATCCCCTGAAAAAGGAAGGGGGGTACATAGCATAGTTTTTTTTTCAATGCAAGAAAGTTACATAGTGTCTATTTTTTATTAATAAAGAGGTAGTCCCATGGGTTTGCCTTGGTATCGTGTTCATACCGTCGTATTGAATGATCCCGGTCGTTTGATTGCTGTCCATATAATGCATACAGCCCTGGTTGCGGGTTGGGCCGGTTCAATGGCTCTATATGAATTAGCTGTTTTTGATCCCTCCGATCCAGTTCTTGATCCAATGTGGAGACAAGGCATGTTCGTTATACCCTTCATGACTCGTTTAGGAATAACCGATTCATGGGGCGGTTGGAGTATTACGGGGGGTACGGTAACGAATCCGGGTATTTGGAGTTACGAAGGTGTAGCCGGGGCACATATTGTGTTTTCGGGCTTGTGCTTCTTGGCAGCTATCTGGCATTGGGTGTATTGGGATCTAGCAATATTTGTCGATGACCGTACGGGAAAACGCTCTTTGGATTTGCCTAAAATCTTTGGAATTCATTTATTTCTCTCAGGAGTGGCTTGCTTTGGTTTTGGGACATTTCATGTAACAGGATTGTATGGTCCTGGAATATGGGTGTCCGACCCGTACGGACTAACTGGAAAGGTACAATCTGTAAATCCAGCATGGGGTGTGGAAGGTTTTGATCCTTTTGTTCCAGGAGGAATAGCCTCTCATCATATTGCAGCAGGGACATTGGGCATATTAGCAGGCTTATTCCATCTTAGTGTCCGCCCACCTCAACGCCTATACAAAGGATTACGTATGGGCAATATTGAAACCGTTCTTTCCAGCAGCATCGCTGCTGTCTTTTTTGCAGCGTTTGTTGTTGCTGGAACTATGTGGTATGGTTCAGCAACTACTCCCATCGAATTATTTGGTCCCACCCGTTATCAATGGGATCAGGGATACTTTCAGCAAGAAATATATCGAAGAGTCAGTGCTGGACTAGCCGAAAATCAAAGTTTATCAGAAGCTTGGTCTAAAATTCCTGAAAAATTAGCTTTTTATGATTACATCGGAAATAATCCTGCGAAAGGGGGATTATTCAGAGCGGGTTCAATGGATAACGGGGATGGAATAGCTGTCGGGTGGTTAGGACACCCTATCTTTAGAGATAAAGAAGGGCGTGAACTTTTTGTACGTCGTATGCCTACTTTTTTTGAAACATTTCCAGTTGTTTTGGTAGACGGAGATGGAATTGTTAGAGCCGACGTGCCTTTTCGAAGGGCAGAATCGAAGTATAGTGTCGAACAAGTAGGTGTAACTGTTGAGTTCTATGGTGGCGAACTGAATGGAGTGAGTTATAGTGATCCTGCTACTGTGAAAAAATACGCTAGACGTGCTCAATTGGGTGAAATTTTTGAATTAGATCGTGCTACTTTGAAATCCGATGGTGTTTTTCGTAGCAGTCCAAGGGGCTGGTTTACTTTTGGACACGCTTCATTTGCTCTGCTTTTCTTCTTCGGACACATTTGGCATGGTGCTAGAACCTTGTTCAGAGATGTTTTTGCTGGTATTGACCCGGATTTGGATGCTCAAGTGGAATTTGGAGTATTCCAAAAACTTGGAGATCCAACTACAAGAAGACAAGTAGTCTGATGCAGCACTGCTCCGCGATTTGGGGTTTATCGCTTCGGCTTCTATTTTCGATTTGTGATTTTTAAATAAGGTATAAGGTACTGGAGAAATCTGGATTTAAATCGCTGCCTTTTTTGATTCTTTTTTTTTTTTCTTTAATCCGGGAGATGATCCCAAATAAACAGGTATGGAAGCTATAATTGGAAACCACGATCAAATTTATGGAAGCATTGGTTTATACATTCCTCTTAGTCTCGACTCTAGGGATCATTTTTTTCGCTATCTTTTTTCGAGAACCGCCTAAAGTTCCAACTAAAAAATAAAATGATTTTTTATTATCTCAGTTGAAGTAATGGGCCTACCAATATTGGTAGGCCCATTACTTCAACTTCAAACTAGTCTCCGTGTTCCTCGAATGGATCTCTTAGTTGTTGAGAGGGTTGCCCAAAAGCAGTATATAAGGCGTACCCAGTAAAACTTACAAGTAACCCAGATATAGAGATGGCGACTAGGGTTGCTGTTTCCATTATTATAGAATTTCAAGACCGCAATGGATCCGTGATAAGATCGTTTATTTACAACAGAATGGTATACAAAGTCAACAGATCTCAATGAATACAAAATAGGATTTATGGCTCCACAAACAGTTGAGGGTAGTTCTAGAGCTCGTCCAAAAATGACTTCTGCAGGGGGGTTATTGAAACCTTTGAATTCGGAATATGGTAAAGTAGCTCCTGGATGGGGGACTACTCCTTTGATGGGTATCGCAATGGCTCTATTTGCGATATTCCTGTCTATTATTTTGGAGATTTATAATTCGTCCGTTTTACTGGACGGAATTTCAATGAATTAGAATTCAATTTACAAGAACCACAAAATACTACCTTTTAAATAAGCATTTAGGTCTCGGATTTTGATTTTGATTTTAGTTGATTGGTAGTTCGACCGCGAAATTTTTTTGTTTCTGTATTTCCGGAATATGAGTGTGCGACTTGTTCTAATTGATCCTATTGATAGTACAGAGAATGGGTCTGTCGTCTTGATAGAGATGGTTTTACCCCGTCGGATATTCATTCTAGTATCTGGAGCACGGAATATATGAAATAGAT